TTAAATGACCCTTGGATACAAATCACGAGAATCGATATTTTTCCTCGAATATGTCATTGAAAGGTAAAGGATTCAATCCTTTTTAAGAAATCAAGTTTTTGATCGGAATATGAATCAAACCGAAAGATCCCTTAACTCTTAAGGGGATTCATAGAACGAATCACACTTTTACCACTAAACTATACCCGCTATAACTATAATAGAATATTATATACAAATGAACTTTTTGTCGAACAGAGGAATTGGGCGTAATAAAGATAGGATCCTAAAAGAATCATGAAAATGCGAGTGTCGATGTTTTTCGCGGGGGGTTTCAATTTAATGAGATTCCGGAAAGAAAGGGGGGCTTAACTAAATAACAAGCTCTACCTTTTCTTTTGCTGGAGGGGTTTTAATAGATATGGCTCGCTAAAACCACTGAAATCATAACAGAAAAATGCATTCATTATTATTTAACAACCCATAGTTTCATTTTTTTTATTCCCGTAAGGTCGTCAAATAACTCAAAAAGGGAGAAGGAATTATAAAATAAGAAATGCGACTTTTATATAATTTATATCCATTTATATAAAAAGAATGGAAATAGCCCCGCGTCTTTTTATTGCTGCTTTAATAGCAAGCATTTTTGTTTTCAAATTCAAATCAGCTAAATCCTTTTAGCTAGGATTCGTTGGAACAAAAAAAGGCCCGGCTAGGTATTGACCGGGCCAGGCTATGGGAATAAAAGGAACAAAATCAAAGCAACGGGGTCTTCTTTATTTTTCTTTAGATTTGTCTATTGGATCTTTCGAGCCCTTACTTATATCTAAATGAAATTGCTGGTAAAAGTTGTACATATCTATATAATAAAGAAAGAGAAAGAAAGACTTTTTTCAATCCTTACTTCATGTGTAATGTAACATAGTAATTATTACCTTTTTCAATTGGGAGAGATGGCTGAGTGGACTAAAGCGGCGGATTGCTAATCCGTTGTACGAGCTATTCGTACCGAGGGTTCGAATCCCTCTCTTTCCGTTTCCATTGATGATTGATTTATCTTTCAAATTTTGCAAACCCCTTTTTCTTTTTCCTAGTTCAGCATGTGGAATAGATAAAAAAATCCTAAGAAATAAAATCAAGCAAGGAAAACGAAAACCCTTTTTATTCTTCACGTCCAGGATTACGTCCTGGATCATTAGATAGAAATCCAAAGATGAACAGAGAAACAAAGAATATCACTACTGTGTAAACGAAAAGTTTAAGAGTAAGCATTACACAATCTCCAAGATCATTTTTGGAAAAAACGAGAAAAGAGAATAGATCCTCCATTTTTTATACTAGAATATTCTAAATATTTAGAATATTCTAATAGATTCTATCCTATTTTGACACCAAGAAATGAAGTGATTTCTAAAAATAGAAAAGGATTTTCTGAAATTCAAAGTCATTTGTAATAAGAGTCGCTCATTACCAAAAATGGATTTCATACCCCAATTAAAGATTGTGGGGGACCCTAATAGGGTTAGGGTCTTTCGTTGGAAAAAAGGTCAGAATGACGAAATGGGTCGAGCTGGGTTTTGATTTCTCGAGGTTATCCCCGACTTTCCGTGTTTGAATCGAAGGTTCGTACTGTATTAGTTGCTCTTCTTAATTGTTAGAGTTTTTTTCTCGAATAAATCATGAATTTTCTGGGATAGTATTAAAGATTTTATCGAAAACTTACAGCAGCTTGCCAAACAAAGGCTAAGAGAAAAAAGAACAAAGGTATGACTGGCATAACATCTACGATAGGATTCAAAAAAGCATAGGCCTCGGGCAATTTGGCGAAGAAAAGACTAGTCGAATAAAGGGTAGAATTAAGACAGATATAGATCAAACTAAAGATATTAAGCATAACAGACATTTTGTTCTTGGAGATAATTGCATTTTGGTTGAGTTATTGATATAAATAAGGAAAAATGAAGTAAGGTAGACAAAAAGCCCCTCTTTTTCTTTGAACCCACCCAATCAAAAATCCTCCAATTCTCAAAAGAGAATAGAAGAAATCATACTTTCATACAATATCTTAATTGAATTATATGTAATGATCAATAAATTCAGTTGAATTCTATATCTACACGTGTCAAAATCCTAGCAAGAATCTAATCTAGTCTAGAAAAAGATTTTCTATAGATATTTGGACTGGAATTGACGAATACGCAACACCAATATTAGTCTTTATTAGTGTCGAATAGAAATCTAAATGGGGCGTCGCCAAGTGGTAAGGCAACGGGTTTTGGTCCCGCTATTCGGAGGTTCGAATCCTTCCGTCCCAGAGCGTATCCATTCTATCAGAATAAAGATTCCTTTTCAAACAACCTTCTGTTTAAAGGTATAATATTAGTCATAGAATGTTATTCTTTTTTTTTTATTTTTAATGATTCAGAGAAGAATCATATCTTTTTTTTTCACAACAAACTGAATGGAATTGAGTGCAAATGACACGCAAATGGAACTGAATATATTTGTGATCCAGGTAAGATGGTAACATAGATCACAAAAGTTTGAATTCAAAAGGGGTAGGGCGGGCTTTTCATCATATACCCATCCCCTCATATTGAAGGAAGTTAGTTACTTAGAAAAACCTTAGGTCTCATCTCTATAATTGAATTTTCAATGATTTATTTTGAATCAAAATGCGAAGGGACCTATTTTTCCTATTTCTTTTTCCCTACCCCTTAAACTTAAATGAGGTATCCCAAATTATTAATCTTAATGTTCTGCGGATCCCTGAATTCTAAATAAGAGTAAGAGGGGGCTCTTGGTACTAACTAATTAAATTCACTCAATGAGATTACATCTCTTAAGGCTGCGTTAGGGTAAAATAATAAATAGTAGCAAGGATGTAATCTGGACTTGTTTGTCTTTGTCCCTAGACAAGAGATAGTTCATATTCCATAAAAAGAAATCTTTTTGAGATTTATGAATCATCATTTCCATTGAATTCGGGGAGTAGATGGCCGTTAATCAGCAACCAAAGATATTTATGAATTTAAATCTCTGTGTCTGTTCGAATCACATTAACAAAGAATCAAGTTACATATGTAACCAATGTATTTTTTTTGAACTTTTTAGGGATTTGGTGTTTGGCTTTAATGAATAATTGTAAATCTATCTAATCTAACAATTGAGACGGGGTGACTCATACATTTTATTCACTTGAATGACAAAATTGCAGAAAGATTACTTAACCCCAGGTTAAACAAAATAGGAAAATACATATAAATGAGGAAATGCTTAGCTTCTATGTATGTATTGTTTGATTTCGTTGTATTTCAGTGATAGCAGTCTTTCGATTTTTGTGAAAAAGAATTGTAATTGCTTCAATGTGAAAATGGAAATTTTTAACATAGAATATCCATAACAGTAACAGTTGTTCGGTCTATCTGATATGAAAACCCTCTTTTTGGCCATCTGATTGATAAAATCAGAATCCAAAGGACCTAACTCTTACCTTACATCAGTCTTTTTTAGCTATATCACAAAAAAAAAGAAATTGAATTTCTTGTTCGATCTAGTTATCTGCTTTAAATTATTGATGAATCGATTCGAAAAGAAAGAGAGATTTCTCTTTGATGATCAAATGTAGTATTTACTGTCAAACTTTATTCAAATAATGATGTAGAAATAAAAAACTTTTTCAATTAGAAAGATTTTTACTGATTCCTTGGGAGTTGAATCTTTGATATTTGAAGAAGTTAGGGTTGGGTCAATGTCAATCTAAATCTAGCCCTAGCCTATCGAGTCACTTGAGGATACAAGATTCAAAAAGAATGCATTTATTCGTATTATTTATATTAGTATTTCCATATTTCTCTTAGATATTTCTGTTAATTTGTTTTTTTTTAATCAGATTTTTCAGAAAAATTTGGACCATAGAATAAAAAAGGGATAGATTACTATGTCTATGGACGGCTGAACCAATGACTATTCATGATTCCACAATTGAATCAATTCCATACGGGTTACAAATTAGAGGAATGTTATGGTAAAACTTCGTTTGAAACGATGTGGTAGAAAGCAACGTGCGACTTGAAGGACGCGATCCGGTGTGGATTCTTAGTCTTACATCCACCATTTTATATAGTAATGAAAGTGCTCTTGGCTCGACATCATTTGTTGCACTATTGTTGCACTATAACCCCTCTTTTTTGTTGGGTTGTAATGTAAATAAACATAGTACATGATGGAGCTCGAGTAGAAAGTATTAATTCATTTCTCGGGGGCAAAGATCTAGGGTTAATGCCAATCAATAAATTGAAACAACTTCGTAAGTAGATCTTCGATATAGAAATCGAAAGGATCCGATTTCAGCAAGTTTCAATTAAAAAAGAAAATTTGTTGGAATTGAGAAAACTCTTTTGATCCAAAGTGTATCACCCGAGAATCAACCGTTCGTATGATTCTTTGGTAGAAAGAAATCACAAAAGGGGTATGTTGCTACCATTTTGAAAAGATTGAGAAACACCGAAGTAATGTCTAAACCCAATGATTTAAAACAAAGAGAAAGGATCCCGAAACAAGGAAACACCGTTTTAATTGTCTCAATAACTGGATCAAAATAAAGAATCAAAATAGATTTTCAACGAGACAAACAAAAAGGGGTTAAAGACTACTCAATAAATGAAATTGCCTAAAGATTTTCCTTTGAGCTATTTTTGAGAATTATACAACTTGAGTTATGAGTACAAATGCTTTTTTTTAGGAGGGACGAAGAAAAAAACGAGTGAAATCATAGTCTAATTCATTTTATGGACCTTTTTGCCATTCATTAGAATTCTATATATAGAGAAAACTTCGAATCATTTTTTCTCGAGCCGTACGAGGAGAAAACTTCCTATACGTTTCTAGGGGGGGTATTGTTTATCTACATCTATCCCAATGAGCCGTCTATCGAATTGTTGCAATTGATGTTCGATGCCGAAGAGAGGGAAGAGCTCTTCGGAAAGTGGGTTTTTATGATCCGATAAAGAATCAAACTT